TATTAATCACCGATTTTTTATAGAGTCAGAACGGCCTTTGCTAATTGCGAATACTAATTTGTTAAGAATGAATCGGATTGAAGATATAGAGTCATCGTTCGCTGGAATTGGAAGATCTGTGAGATCGGGGTCACAATTTGTATCCATTAAACAAATTGTTGGAATTCCCAAAGTGAAACATTCCCGAAGGGCCGTATATCCTTCGTGCTGATCAAGGATGATTACAATATCGGGCAACTCGGTCATATATTTAATCCCGTCAAGATATCTTTGCAAGTGAGATAATTGTCTTTTTAAAATAGCCGCATCTCTTTTCGGAAGACGATTCAATCTCCCTGTTTTTTGTTTGGTGCTCAAATCTCTAAACTTCTCAAGTCTCGTTTCTGTAGTAGACCAATTGGTTAACATCCCGCTGGGCCATTTTTTATTAACATAATGACACCGAGCGCTTATTGCAGACCGAAATACTAAATCAGCTGCTATTTTTTTAGTGCCAACAATTAAGAATTGTTTTCCCCCCTTTGCTGCATCATAAACCAAATCACAAGCTTCTGATAAAAAACGAGCAGTTCTAATAAGATTTGTAATATGCCTATCTTTACGCTTTGCAGAGATATAAGGTGCCATTTTAGGATTCCATTTTTTAATATCATGGCCAAAATGAACTCCCGCCTCCAGCATCTCTTCCAAATTTATGTTCCAATATCTTCTTGTCATTTCTCCTCACACTCCCCCCTCTTTTTTTTTTTCAAAAAAAAAAGAGACGAGGTACCCTGAAAAAAATTTCGTTTTGTTCCGATGGAACCTTCCCTTCTATCGTAGCTTGGCCCTAGAGATAGGGCCAAGCCATTATTCGTTTCTAGTTGGTATGTTGAATCAGATATATTATATACATAATGGAATGGTTTAGAGCAAGATTATTCTAAAAATATTTTTAATCTCTTTTTAGAAATGACAAGAGTTCATCATGAATCGCTTTTTCTTTCCACCCGAGCATCGTCCGCAAACAGGCCAGAGTGACAATTTCCTGCTCGAAGGGTTTGCAGATAGCATCTTTCACTTCATCGGTGAGTTCATCCTCCTGCAAATCCAAAATTAGTGGTTGGATCAAGCTTTTGACTAATTTTGATAAGGCCGTGGCTGTTCCGGCATAACAAAATTCTCTCATCTTAGTTTCAACTGTGACTTCTTCAACAGTCATGGTCGTGGTCGTATTGTTGCGTAAAAGTTTCCAAGCTAAATAGCTTAGGTCTTGCCCTCGTTCATAGCCACGAGTTCCGAATTGCATAAGTAACTTTGTCATTTTGTCCTTAGGTTTTTAAAAAGCGTTTTCCATTACATTGTTCGACTTACAATGTGTTTTTTTTGATTTGATTCAATCAAAAAATTTGAATAAATTAAAAAAATGGTTGATCATAAACATGGTTCAGTTTCCTTATTAAAATGTCCCGAACCATTAAAATATCTACATAATGGATCGGTTGGATCGGTCCATATATTTTCCTACAACTAAGAATTCGAACTTTGAGCGATTTTTGCAGTTTTTTCGTAAACCCCTTCGCTCGAGCGTTATATCAAACGAGTTTGACTTCACAAAAGAAACTTGCTACAAATTGAACAGCTTGGAACTCTATACCCGTTATGGAGCTTTCAGTCAAAAGCGCCCTGTCAATATAATTGATTAGGACGCCGCGTTTATAGCCGTGATTGGCTAGATGAAGAAGAAAATCCATTAATACCTTTAGGTGGAATAGAATAACGAATTCGAAAGAAATCTCAAAATTTGAGATCTCTAGATAGAGATATCAGTCCCGATATCATCAATAAGTCCATAAGCCAGGGCTTCGCTTGGTGTCATAAAAGTATCTCGTTCCATGTCTTCGGCTATAACCCATACAGGGCTGGGCGATATTCTTGCATAATACTCTAGGACAGTTTTGCGTAATTTAAGTACTTCGTCTATGTCCAATTCTGCATCGGCGAGCTGGTTCAAAGGATGTCCTTCTATCTTAGCTTTTGGTTGATGGATCATTACCCTGATGCTAGAATATAATAAAATAATATAATAAAAGGTTCTTCTATTTCGCATGATGAAGGGAAGATAAAAGAAGAACAAGAATAAAAATAGAATTGCACAACCGTACAGGCATCTTTGATGTAGTGCATACGGCTCGCCATCACCATCAAATTGATCCTTACCCTCGAAAGAGAAACAAAGGATCTCTTAGACCCCAATCCGTAAATTCGGTAAATGAGAAAATTACCACCCTTTCCTTAGCGGCCGTTAAAAAGGACTATGATGGCTCCGTTGCTTTATATATTTGATTAAGCAATCCCAAAGTTGCTTTTTTTTTTATTTTTTGTATTTGAAATTCATTTTTTGATTTGAAATTATATATAATATCTAAATTAAAAAACCTAAAGAATCTTTTTTTTCACTCCTTCCTAACATAAATATTGTTAATAGACCCCTCCGGTGTTAAAAAAGTTTGTGACGCTGAACTAGACTCCCGATAGATAAGAAAAATCAGAAATACCTTTTATCTCATACTACTCTCTCGATACATAATCTAATGCTTTGAAAAAACAATAAAAAACTTTCATATATCGAATTCAAAGTGCCATGCTATTATTACTTAATATTCATATTTCATATGGCGAAGGCATAGTCTTCTTTTTTCTCGCAAATAAAACCTCATTGGCGCCAAGCGTGAGGGAATGCTATACGTTTCGTCGGTGCTCCTCCGGACAGGATGAGAGATGCTATTGAGGCGGCTAATCCCATGCATATTGTATGTACATCTGGTAGTATTGCTTGGCTCATGTCATACACAGCTAGCCCATCCACTATTTTTCCACCCGTAGAATTTATAAATAAAAATTGCTCGCGGGTATTATCCTCGATATTTAGCATGGCCATAAGGCCGGTAAGGTTAGCCGTAATCTCGGCAGTAAGTTCTTGGAATAAAAAAAGTGCTCTGGCTCTATAAAGTCGGTCGATTAGGGTAAAATTAGATTCCTTAGGAACCGTACGGGCGCCTTTTGACGCATACGGTTCCAAAATTTTGCGAAAAAAATCAATGTATAGATTCCAACCCACGTTCGGATTTCATAGCATGCTCTTTCGCACTTCTAATTTTGCTTAGATTTTTCGACGAATTTGGATTCCGTTTCTTCTAATATAAAATCTTATAATCCCCCGAGCCTCTTAACTTTTCATTGATGTATTCTTTCGTCGCGATCGAATCCAAATCACGATGTCATTTTCTTGTTCCTAAATGGGCCTCTTTAATCGTAATCTTTTTAGGTTTATATTCCACTCCGGGTAAAGATCTGCCCGCTTTCGATTTGGATATATAGGACAAATACTCCCATTACCACTTCTTTTTTCTCAATTCATGCATTCCCAAAAAGATTTTTTGTTTTCATGCATATTACTCGATTGATTAAGAGAACAGTTTAAGATCACTTCTATTTACAAATAAATTAATATAAGGAGTAATGGTAGATATTTTACCAATTGGTTTTTTTTAAACGGAGCCAGGATACTTCACTTGATTAGTTCAAGCAAGCCAACCATAAATTATTCGAGTGGATAATAGTAATTAGAACCCCCCTACAAATGTATTTAATTATACTTCACGCTCCAAATTTTGGATCATTCAATAAATCTTTCTTGGGCGAAATAGAGGATCTCTCGACGGGGGAGAGAACGGGGAAATCCCATATGACCCAATATATCTGACAAGTCGCACTATAAGTCAAGCCACTCTACTTCTTCCTCTTTATTTTCTTCTTCTTCTTCTTCTTCTTCTTCTTCTTCTTCTTCTTCATCAGAAATTATAAAAGGTACTTTCGGAACACCAACAGGCATCAACGCCCGAACGACTAGTCGGAGAATTTACTTTAATATGGAAACGTAAAGGTTTGAGAGATATATCTATTCCCATCTATCAAATAGACGGGTATAGAGTTTTGTAGACAAAGTATTGAAAAAATGAAATTTTTGGACTTTTTCGAAAAATTAGTTGCAAGAAATTCAGTGGATTTAAACCTTATTTTTCGGTAAATCAACCCCGAAATTCTTTTCGAGACTGTCTAATATCTTTTTGACATCTTCTATGCGAAAGTGTTCCATTTGCATAAGATCTTCTTGACTTTTAGTCAAAAGGTCTAATACTGTATATATATCATTACTTTTAAGGCAATTATATACCTTGGGTGGTAATTCTGATTGGTCAATAAAAATCGATTTCAATGCTATTTTTTTTTCGTTTTTTGTTATTTTTACAAATTTATCAGAAAGGGTAGAGGGGCGTAAGGGAACCCTATGTTGATTGTCCTCTAAATGGAAGTTTTCTTCTTCTGTATGTAAAAAGGGAATAAAGAAATCAATCAAATTCCGAGTGGCTTCATGAAGTGCTTCTTTGGGAGTCAAACTTCCATTTGTCCAGATTTCAAGAAAGAGTATCTCTTGTTTTTCATTTCCAGTCCCATAAGAATGAATACTATGATTCACATTTCTAACAGGCATGAATACACTCCCTATAGGATAACTTCCATCTATAATCATCTTTTCTGTTGTACGATATCCGCGACTCCTTTCGATTTGTAAAAAAATACACAAGTCAATTGGTTCTGTCAAGGTAGCTATATGCTGTGTATTATCAATGATTTCGACAAAAGGTGGTGCAATGATATCTTGAGCGGTTACATATCCGGGGCCCTTGGCACAAATGGCTGCGTCACACGGTCCATATAGATGACTTCTCAATACAATTTCTTGCAAATTCAATAAAATTTCATGTACTGATTCTTGAATACCTACTATGGAAGAATATTCATGTGGTATTTTCTCAAATTTTGCGCGTGTGATACACGTCCCTTCTATTTCTCCAAGCAAAGCTCGTCGCATCGCAATGCCTATTGTGTCAGCTTGACCTTTCATAAGTGGAGATAGAATAAAGCGTCCATAATAAAGACGTTTACTGTCTGCTCTTGATTCAACACACTTCCACTGTAGTGTCCGAGTAGATACTCTTACTTTCTCTCGAACCATAATAATATTATTTAATCAGATCCTTGAATCATTTATTTCTCTTGTTTCTCTTGCTCTTGAAATTTATTCAATTTGGATTTCTACACGCGTCGTTTTTTCGGAGGTCTACAGCCATTATGTGGCAAAGGAGTTACATCCCTTACAGAAGTTAATCGTAGACCCCTTTTGTGAATAGCTCGTAAGGCTGCCTCTCTTCCGAGACCGGCACCTTTTATCCGGACTTGTGCTCGTTTCATCAAGACTATACGCATAGCGTCTCGTGCTACGGTTTCAGCAGCAAATGGCGATCCTTTTCGGTTACTCCGGAAGCCGCAAATACCGGCAGAGGACGAAGAAATCACTCGACCCTCTATATCTGTAACAGTCACAATGGTATTATTAAAACCTGCTTGAACATGAATAACCCCTTTGGGTATTCTACGTGTCTTCTTACGTGCACGCTTACGTTGAATATACGCACGAAATTCCCGTGTAGCTTTTGCCATATTTTATCATCTCATAAATATGAGTCCGAGATATATGGATATATCCATTTCATGTCAAAAAGGATCCCCTCTTTTATTTGAATATCGGGCGCTTTCCCGAGTCTCATTATCCTTGTCTTTGTTTATGTCTTGGGTTGGAACAAATTACTATCATTCGGCCCTGCCGGCGTATTAATCGACATTTTTCACAAATTTTACGAACAGAGGCTCTTATTTTCATATTTGCCGACCCTTAACCTTAATTCTGAATCTACTTCTTGGAAGAAAATAATTTTCTTGAAATTTTGCATCTCGAATCCTATTGAACGTTGAAGTTGAAAAAATACCTAAATTTTTCAATCGTGTTTTTCGCAAAGTGGAGAAATTCTACGTCCTTTAGTTGAATCATAAGGACTTACTTCAATTTTGGCGTGATCCGCTGGTAGGATCCTAAGCTGTATCTTTCCCGAACTATAACCAAGAACTCTATCATTTTAGGTTTTTCATTTTAATGAAAATCTCTTTTATTCTCTACTATATACAAAGAATATCCTAGAAAGACTAAAAGAAAATCATGTATTGGTCCAGAGAAATACATTTTGGAATAGATATAGATATTCAAAAAGATAGAAATAACCAGAGAAATACATTTTGGAATATCTATATATATACATTAAAAAAGAGAGAAATAAGCAGATAAATCCATTTTTTAATATACATATATACATATATATTCAAAAAGATAGAAATAACCGGATAAATCCAGTTTTCAATGTACATATATATATACATTAAAAAAGAGATAAATAACCAGAGAAATACATTTTTGAATATATATTGATATGTATATATACATACATAAAAAAAGAGAGAAATAAGTAGATAAATCCAGTTTTTAATATATTTTAATATTAAATTAAAAAAGAGAAAAATAACTAGATAAATCCAGTTTTGCATTTTAATATTTATATATATATTAAATAGTAAATAAGAGAAAAACAATTTTCGTTCTATGTTCATACGTGTTAATTGATGTAGATATAGTTATAGGTTCAATTTCTTTCGTTCTCCGAAAGAGTCGTTTGAGCCTATATATTTTGACTATTTTGATTTTATTTTTATATATAATTATAAAAGAGAGAAAAACAATATAAATCCAGTTTTTCATTTTAATATTTCAGTTTAATAGATATAGATTATTATTATACAGTAAAAAAGAGAGAAAAACAATATAAATCCAGTTTTTCATTTTAATATTTCAGTTTAATAGATATAGATTATTATTATACAGTAAAAAAGAGAGAAAAACAATATAAATCCAGTTTTTCATTTTAATATTTCAGTTTAATAGATATAGATTATTATTATACAGTAAAAAAGAGAGAAAAACAATTTTCGTTCTATTTTCATGTATGTGAATTGATGTAGATATCGCTATTGGCTCAATTTCTTTCTTTCTCCGAAAGAGTCGTTTGAGCCTATATATTTTGCCTATTTTGAAATCCTTAATAGATCTAGAATATTTCTATTTTTTTTATTATAAATAATATATTCTAGTACAAACAATATATGTCGTTTTCAAAGAGGAGGTCGTCGATGAGATACGATATTAGACAACCTGCCCCCCTTCTCTTCTTTGTCCCAAATAGAAAGTTTCTAATTTCATTTGGATATTAGAAGGATTACCATATATAACACAAACTTTCTCCGCCGATTCTTTCTAATCGAGCCTCTCGGTCTGTCATTATCCCTCGAGAAGTAGAAAGGATTACAATCCCTATCCCGCCTAAAATTCTAGGAAGTCGTTGATAGTTCGAATAGATTCGTAGACCGGGTCGACTGATCCGTTTTAAATTTAAAAATTTTATATTTCCTTTCCAATTCCTTCGTAGAGTTAAAACCAAAAAAGATTTGTTGTTTTCTCGATGTTTTCTCACGTTTTCGATAAAACCTTCTCGTACAAGTATTTTAGCAATACTTTCACTGATAGTATTAAATGCTATTCGAACCACTCTTTTTCTAGCCATCTCAGCATTTCGTATAGAGGTTAGCAGGTCAGCAATAGTATCCTTTCCCATAATGTAATGCCTCCAAATTTGGATATAATCAACATGTTTTTCTTGGTTATAACGATGAATTTTTAAGGGTATATGCCTGAAACACAATCTATTAACTGACTCTTAATCTTTTTTTTTCAAATAGCTTACTATACCCATATTTTGGAACTATATTCTGGTCTAATTTTATAAAACTTCGGGAGCTAATGAAATTATTTTCGTAAAATTGAACTGTCTCAATTCCTCTGAAACCGCACCAAAAACTCGACTTCCTTTTGGATTTCCCGCTTGATCAATGACAACTGCAGCATTGTCATCATATCGTATTATCATACCGTCGTCGAGTTTGAGTTCTTTACAAGTACGTACAATTACAGCTCTGACCACTTCTGATCTTTGTAGTGACATTTTTGGAACTGCATCTTTGATCACAGCAACAATAACGTCACCAATATGAGCATATCGACGATTGCTGGCTCCTATGATGCGAATACACATTAATTTTCGAGCCCCGCTGTTATCCGCTACATTCAAATAGGTCTGAGGTTGAATCATATCATTTTTTATTTGTTCTTTAAAATGCAAAGTAAAGGGCGAAGAAAAAAATATTCTTTGTCGAAAAAACGAAACCTGCACCTGATATTGTTTTTTTATCCACACAACTTATTTCTTTTGTAAAAATTTTATCTCGAAAGAATGAATTGAGTTCGTATAGGCATTTTGGATGCTGCTATTGAAATAGCCCTTCTGGCTATCTTTTCTGTTACTCCGCCGATTTCATAAAGTATTCGACCTCGTTTAACAACAGCTACCCAATATTCAGGATCTCCTTTACCTGAACCCATACGTGTTTCCGCGGCTCTTACTGTAACCGGTTTGTCTGGAAATATGCGTACCCATATCTTTCCGCCGCGGCGTGCATTTCGTGTCATTGCCCGCCGACCAGCTTCTATTTGTCGAGATGTGATCCACGCGGGTTCAAGTGCCTGAAGAGCATATTTACCGAAACAAATATGATTACCTCGATAAGAGATTCCCTTCATTCTTCCTCTCTGTTGTTTACGGAATCTGGTTCTTTTGGGGTTATAGTTGATGGTTGGCTTTCAATTCCATCTCTACTACAGAACCGGACGTGAGAGTTTCTTCTCATCCGGCTCCTCGCGAATAAAGGTATTCAAAAATAGTGAATTTTCATGAACTTCAGATAGAATAGAATTTAAATTAAGATATACATGTAGTTAATAAGTATAAGTAATACACCGAAGTATGGATTTCATTTAATCCATATCAAATATATTAGGAATTTGTACTTTGTTTATATAGATAGCTAACCAAAAAAATAACTATTTCTAAGAACTATTAATAGTTATTGTAAATTATTATATATGGCTATATAGAATATTGTATTGGTTTTGATAATGTTAAAATGAATCTTTCTTTTGTTTTTTTCCTTTATTTAATAAAAATTGAACCGTATTCTCGTATTTAATTGGCCCAAATTTAGTAATCCAAGAAAATAAAGTTTTCGCGGGCGAATATGTACTCTTTCAATTCAACTTCTATTCGGTTGTAGAAATAGTTCATAACTTTTTCGAATAGATGAATTGGTCTCTGGTCCCTTCCGCCATCCAGATCGATGAATCATTAGAATTCGTTTTCAATAGAATCTTTTAGATCCACAGGTTCCGTCGTTCCCATCGCTTCTTACTTAATGGTTAGGTCTGAATTCTGCAATGGAGCTCGTAATGAAATTTGGTTTTGAGTCAATCTTCTCAGTCGTTATTGGCTCGAAGCTCTTGATTTTTTTGTTTTGTTCTATGGACAGATTCGTTTTAGTATGGATCAATCCGGATTGGTGCTTTCTTACACTGCACTTTTTTTATGAGATGCCTCATAGACCTTACATATTACATATTGGAATTAGATATCATCAATCTTCTTTTTCTTTCTTTCTCTCACCCTTCTAGTTATCCACATCCTTATTTTCCTTTCTTTATTTTTCTTTACAACTTCGAATCAGATTTTTTGTTTTTCTTTATCTAAAAAGATTTCAGTTGCTACAAGGTTATGATTGATTTGTCATATCTTGACTGGTTCTTTGGATCTAGATAATGCAAAGCGATGAGTTGGTTATTATTTCTATAGTTATTAGTTTATAATATGGGGCTGATTTTTCTCCTAGCCCTAAAAACCAACGAGTCACACACTAAGCATAGCAATTATATCAAACGTTCAATTGAATTTTTATTAACCCCGAGAGAATTTAGAAGAATTCAGAATGCGAATTTTTTATTTCAGTTTTTTTGATTCAACAGAAAAAGAAAAAATGGCTTTCTTGGTTTTTATTCCAGCACCGAATTGAAGGGAAGGGCGAGGTTTATGAGTCTCCGTCTATAAATATCCAAATTTTTATGCCTAAT